TTTGCTCCCGTCGGGATAAATCTGACCCCTTCCCCTGTTTCCGCCTACATATATAGGATATTTTAAGAAGTGAACCTCTTTCGTAGTAGCGGGGTCCGGGGAAAGGATAGGAAAGGTTATTTCACTATATTTCTGACCAGGAACGGGGCCTATCACAAGAATATTTTTTTTATTGGGGCGATAGCTCTGAAAAGACAGATTGCCTATCTTTTCTTTTATCTCGGGGGAAATCCGATCAGCAGGAGCTAATTCAAAACCCTCTGGTAAAATAAGAACAGCCCCTACATTCAAAGCACCCTTTTTACCATTAGCAAGAACTTGTTTTAGTTGCATATCATAAGGGATTCGAACAACTGCTTCAAATACAGTATCTGGAAGTACCGTTTGTGGAACTTCAATATCCACGGGCTTATTAGCTAAATGGCAATTGGCACATACAATACGACCAGTCGCTTCTCGCGGATTTTCATAACCCTGCTGTGCAAAAATGGGATATGCACTTGAAATGGATGGCCGAGTTATGATATATATCATGAGCGATACGGAAATGGATCGAGTAATTTGTTCCTTTATCCAAGAAAAAGTCTTTCTAGTTTGCATGGTCCAACCATTGAGCCCAAAAATGTCTACAATAAATTTGGTAGGTCGCTAACCTAGTTCCCTATCTGCAATTCTGCTATTTACTGGAATAATTTTACTGGAATAAATAATATTAATATATAGAATAAATCTTTGGGATGGGTAGAAAAATAAAGAGTAAGTATGATTTTACATGCTTTGCTTCTGTACAACTACAAAGTAAGAAACGTTAGAATTGAATTGGATTAATATCAGTAGATCCTTTTTTAATCATTCATTGAATGATAAATCACTACAAGTGACGGAGAAACACGATTTAAATAACGAAAAATCCAAAATTTAAATAGAGTATCTAGAATGACTGGAAAAGTAGAAACAAGACCAGATATAATTTGATCATTATGAGCAAATCCAAAATCTTTGTAGACAAAGCCAATCATTAGTTCCCAACCGTGGGGCGAATGGAATCCGATACATAAATCTGTTAATAAAAGAATCGAAAAAGCCTTTATTGTGTCACTTAAGTTATATAGGAATTCCTGAGCCCAAGAGTTAAGAATAACAAGTTCTTTATTACCCAAAATTGAATAACCACTTAGAATAACGAAACAGATTATATTTGTCAAGAAGTGCAAAATCGTATGGATATGATCCTCATTGTGTATCTTGATTAATTGGAGCGTTTCTTTGTGGATTCCTATACGAAGGTTTTGTAGATGTGTCTCCGAGTATTCCTTGATCATTTCCTCCAAAAGAAAGATTTCCTCCAATTCTATGAATTTTTCGAGAATATTTTTTTCTTGAATATCATTCAAAAAAATTTCAGATTGCCTAGTATTCCACCAATAAGTAACCCAAGATTCCAGACTTTTATTAAATGAGAGAGAAATCCACCAGGGCAAAAATACTAGAGATGCAAGATATAAAAGAGGGTTGAATGCTTTCTTTTTTGACATTTTTTCATTTCGTCTATGAATTTTTAATGAACCGACCTCATTAGTTGACTCTACGCCATCCAATATTTCTCTCATGCATGAGTTCTATTACAAAGTATCGAACTTATGAATCTATTCACTGTTTTGTTTTGTGGTTGTTACGTTACGTATACGTCTTCTTTGACTAGAAAGAATGAGCGTTATGAAGAAACTTCAGTTAAGTTATGGTATAGAAAAGGGGGACTCTTTAGTTTTTCCTTACTGCTGAGAAAGCATTCACTCTCTCAGCTCATTTCTCAAAATACTTCAATCGGTACACGCAAGAAATAGGCCAATTCGGCAGCTTTTTGTTCGATTTCCCGTGGAGTAACATTCTCATCAGTACGAGTCAAGGGAATGGCCCCCTGGCCTCTGATATCCATATAAAGGACACGGCGAGCATAAATACCTTCTTTAACTTCTATTCTGACGGACTGAATATCCTTTATAGGGAATCGGAGGAAGATGCGACGATTTTTTCCAGGGAATCCCCAACGAAAAATACACACCATTCCTTCTTTTCTATCGAATCGATCATAACCACCCCCTACATTCCACGAAATTGTGCACCACAAATAGGAGCTAATAAAGAGACCCGCGATCCCATAGAAAGACATCACAATCCCTTGTGGAAAAAAAAGGATTTGCTGAGACGGAAATAAAGATATCAAGTTTCTCCCAAGATAACTGGAAGTTCCAACCAATAAGAATCCTAATGAACCTAAAAAAAGGATAATGGCCCAGCAGAAATTACTTGTTTTTCGCGACCCCGTTATAGGTTGTATCCATATATGTTCTGATCGACAACTCATACTTGATCTGGTTTCGTTTTATTGGAATTGAGAGAATACCCTAGACTTTACTCTTTTTGTTTCCGAAGTAACTCTCATCAACTAGTACTAGTTTGATGTGAACCTTTAAGAGTAATTTATCAAATTGGTTAGATCTAAAATAAAAAAAAATACCCTTCGTATGATCCCATCAATATACATATATCAATATCAATATACATATAGATGTACCGATTTTACAGTTCAGCCATCCGGCGATCCTGAGATTTTTTCAAATAGATAGAATTCCTTTACCCCCATATCATCTTTCTACAGACCAAAGAGCCCCTTTTCGACGGAAACGCCGCATGTTATACCTTCTTTTCTTACACTAAATAGGTATCTGCGTTATGATACAAGTCTTAGTTTTGAAAAAAAAAAATGGATCAGAGTTGGGCCCATCAGATCTAAACAGTCTTATTTTTTTGAACATGAAGAAATAAAGAAGCCATTGCCATTGCCGGAAATACTAAGCCTACTAAAGGCACCAAAACAGAGGGAAAGTCGAAAGTTGTCATATAAAGGATACCTCAATTTACTATTTGTACCTGTTATTATTTATATTAATATTATAAAGATAAAGATTAGTATAAATCTAAGTATATATCTAAGTGAGTATAGAAGGTACAAAAGCATATATCATATCTATAGTTTCTATATTCTATAATTTTATATTTGGATTATATATACATATTTTTATTTTCCTAGAATTTAACGAAAATAAGAATTCACTATTTTTCTTGTTGATAGAGGCCTCTTAACTGAATTAGTAATCAAGAATATAGATAAAAAGGAGTTATCCACAACTTTTGATTTCTTTTTACAATTTAGATCTTATGTCAACAAAGAAACCCCATTCATATTCGTTTTACTTGGATTCTGATAAACTAACTATTTGTTTGCTACAAATAAAAAAGGAACTTAATGCTCTATTGAATTTTGATTCAAAGGAAAGAAAGCGTGGAGCTGAAATAACTCACTCAGAACGCTTTTTAAAGGATTACGTGGTACGATTAGATCGAATAAGCCCTTCTGGAATAAATATTCAGCCGCCTGTGAACCTTCAGGTACTGTTTTATTCAATGTTTGTTCAATTACTCTTTTACCCGCAAATGCAATATAGGCATTGGGTTCGGCAATAATGATATCTCCCAACATACCAAAACTCGCAGTTACCCCCCCTGTAGTAGGAGATGTAAGAATTGGTACATAGAATAACTTTTTATTTGATTGATAATCATATAAAGCAGAAGATATTTTAGCCATTTGCATTAAACTCAAACTTCCCTCTTGCATACGCGCCCCCCCGGAAGCACATACTATAATAAGAGGGAGAAATTTGTTAGTAGCGTACTCAATCAAACGGGTTATTTTCTCCCCAACCGCGGATCCCATACTACCCCCCATAAACTGAAAATCCATAACCCCAAGTGCTATGGGAATACCGTTTAATTGGCCTATACCTGTTTGAACGGCTTCAGTTAATCCTGTCTTTCGTTGATAAGAATCGATACGATCTTTATAAGGCTCCTCTTCCGAATGAAATTCAATGGGATCCAAAGAAACCATGTCTTCATCCATAGCATCCCAAGTATCCGGATCGATCGAAAGTTCGATTCTATCGGAACTACTCATTTTCAAATGATATCCACATTGTTCACAAAGATTCATTTTTGATTTTAAAATTTTCTTATAATTTAATCCATAACAATTTTCACATTGAACCCACAAATGTCTGTATTTTTGAGTTACATCCAGATCATTGGAACTTTCTATTATAGTGCTACCATTCGTGCTGGTACTTATATCGGACCCCTTACTTTCACCACAAACGGAACGAGAAATGTAACTGTTACTGGAATTGTCACTACCACTTACAATGTAAGTATCAATAAAGATTTGAGACTCAAGATAAATGTCAATACAACTATTAATGTGATTATTCCAACTATATTGAGTATCATCCATGTAATGATCATCGTGAGGATCGTCATTGTTAGATCCATTATTTAGATAACTAAAATTCCAATAACTATAAAAAGAACTTTGTAGTTCACTCTGAAAAAAATGCCCACTATCAATCTCGAAAATATGATTTTCAATATCAAAATATATGGAATAACTGTTCCCATTTCTATCCATAACTAAAAAAGTTTCATCAGAGATGAAATTCCGAATGTCCTTGACGCCGAATAAATAATCAACATTGCTGTAACTAGAATTGTCACGACTACCCCAACTATGACTATTTTTCTTCATATCATTTCTATTCGGATCTTCACTTTCACTGGTATTTTCAATAGGACCAAGACCGCCCGTTGATTTACTTAGACCACACCTGTGTTCGAACTCTTTCTTAAACAGTATTGAATCGAACCACCATCTTTCCATAGAGTTTTCTTGCCCCCTATTTGCTTTGCATGAAAATACAATAGATGAATAGTCATTCGATGAAAAATTCTTTATTTATTTGAATATCTTTTTCCTGTCCGAATAAACATAAAAATCCAATCAATAGGATTATTAACTAATCTAATAAGGAGTGTTCTAATAAGGAGTGTGAGTATTGAAAAAAGTATTCTTTGTGGGAATCCAGATTAGCACTTCACTATATAGG